CAATGGACGCCGTTCATTCTTATTTTTTCGTATTTTGATTTTTCTTGAGTTGAAAACAAAAAAGTCGGATTATACGTGAAATCATTTTTGGAATTGTATATTCAATGATTCACTAACCGTAATGAAATCTCAAATCATAATAAAATATATTATCTATATTTTAGAATAGAATTCTAATAGAATATTTAGAAAAAAAGAAAAAGCGGGTAGCGGGAATCGAACCCGCATCGTTAGCTTGGAAGGCTAGGGGTTATAGTCGACGTCGATTCAGTGCTTTGAACGTCTCTAATTCAAAACCGAACATGAAACTTTGGTTTCATTCGGCTCCTTTATGGAAGGAGAGTAAATTCTTAGATCTAAGATGTGAACAAAATGAACAAAATTATACCCATAACACCTACGTCAGCTTTTTATTTGAATACAAAAAAATGAATTGCTTTCTAGATGATCCTTCTAGGAGAAGGTGATTTTGACAATCTTTCTAGTTACTTCGTTCTCTATTTCTATTTCAGAGGATCCTAAGGAAAAGGATTTTTTTCCACCGAGCTAAAACAATACGCCGATGTCTCTAGTAAACCAAAGTCATCGCTGAATAGCTATTTTGCTCCAATTTCTTTTTTTAGAAAGAAAAAATGGAGGATTTAGTTACGATTAGAAATCGATCTTTTATCTTTAGCCATGGATCTTTTACTCATACTTATTCAATTGTAAGTCTTGGTCCAATTCAAAAATTATGTTTCGCAATTTCATAATCCAACTTTTCAATTTAATTTATAAGTGATTCATGGATACAAATCACGAGAATCCGTATTTTTTTCTCGAATTTCTTATTGAGAGGTAAAGGATTAAACCCTTTTAAGAAATAAAGTTTTTGATCGGAATATGAATAAAACCGAAAGACCCTTTAACTATTAGGGGTTAATAGAACGAATCGCACTTTTACCACTAAACTATACCCGCTACAATATGATTATTGTATACAAATGGACCTTTTGTCTAGCAAGATAATTGAGCATGATCAAGATAGGATTATCAAAGAATTATCAAAATGTAGAGTGCTGGACTTTTTCACGAGTAGATTCAAATTTAATGAGATTTGGAAAAGAGGCTCCATTTAATTATTTATTTAAATATTTATTTAAATTTAATTCAAAATTGAAATTAAAGTTAAATAAATAAAGTTTTCTCTTTTGCTGAAGAAGTTAGATACGGATCAAAAAAACACTAAAATCATAACGGAAAAAATGTATTGTGGAAGAATTGATAGTTTCTTTTTTAGTTCGGGTAAAATAGAATAAGTATAACAAGAAAAGAATGTAATATAGTATTTCTTCTTTATTGTCGTTGCTTGAATATTTTATATTCAATTGAATATAATTATAATATATATAATAAAAAGTCCTTTTTGCTTTCAAATCAGATAAATCATTATTTATCTATAATTCTAATTTGTTGGAACAAAAAAAAAGAGCCCGGCTAGGTACTGACCAGGCCGGGCCGTGAGAATAAGAAGGGCCTTTCGAACAAAATCAACACAAAGAGGTCTTGGTTATTTTTTTTAGTTCGATTGTTGGCGCGGTCGAGTCCATCTTTTAGATATTAGATAAAGGAAATTCCTGATTCGTGGATCTCTCTATATAGAAATAATAGAATAGAGAAAGAAAAGAGATAAAAAAAAACTCTTTAGATTATGTGTAATGTAGTAATTCTCTTTTTCAATCGGGAGAGATGGCTGAGTGGACTAAAGCGTCGGATTGCTAATCCGTTGTACGAGTTATTCGTACCGAGGGTTCGAATCCCTCTCTTTCCGTTTCCGTTGATGACTTTATTTATTTATATAACTTTAATTTATTTATATTATTTTTGATTTCTTTTTTTTTTCAAATTTTGAAAATCTTAGTGAAACGTGTGAATAGATAAAATCCTAAGAAAATTTGAAAATTAACCAAGGAAACCTTTTGTATTTTATTCTTCACGTCCAGGATTACGCCCCGGATCATTAGATAGGAATCCAAAGATAAAGAGAGAAACAAAAAATATCACTACGGTATAAACGAAGAGTTTCAGAGTAAGCATTACACAATCTCCAAGATGATTTTTTAGAAAAAAAAAGAAAATAGATCTTCCATTTTTCTACCACATATCCTATTTTGATACCAAGAAATGAGGTTTTTTCTAGAAATGTATTGTCACAAATGCATTTGTTTTTCATTAAAAAATTGCGTTTATATCCAAATTTAGATATTGTGAGAGACCCTAATAGGGTTAGGGTCTTTGACTGGATGGCTGGAAGGCTCAAAAACGAGGAAATGGGGGTAAGCCTGATTTATGGCGACTATCCACGAATTTCAATGTATGAATCAGGGATTTATACTATAAAACTTATCTGATTTTATTTTATCAATTGTTAGAATTTTTTCTCGAGGAAATCATGCATTTTCTAGGATATTATTATTTAGGATCTTATCGAAAACTTACAGCAGCCTGCCAAACAAAAGCTAAGAGAAAAAAAAACAGAGGTATGACTGGCATAACATCTACGATTGGATTCAAAAAAGCATAGGCTTCAGGCAATTTGCCGAAGAAAAAACTACTCGAATAAAGGGGCGAATTAATACAAATACAGATCAAACTAACGATATTAAGCATAACAGACATTTTGTTCTTGGAGATAATTGCATTTTGGTTGCCTTTTTGATATAAGGAAAAAGAAAGTAAGGTAAGATAGACAAAAATCCTTCTTTTCTTTGAATCCATCCAACCAAAAATTCTCCAATTCTCAAAGGAGAATAGAAGAAATCATACTTTCATACAATATCTTAATTGAATTCTATGTAATGATCAATAAATTAAGTTGAATTCTGTATCTATATGTATCAAAATCCTAGTACCGGTCTATTCTATTATTCTATAGATATAGAAGATCTATATTCTATAGATAGATTCTATATCTAGATATATATTTAGATATTTATTTGGGCTGTAGTTGACAAACAACCAATAACAATATTATTGTTTCTTAGTGTCGATTAGCAATCGAAATGGGGCGTGGCCAAGTGGTAAGGCAACGGGTTTTGGTCCCGCTATTCGGAGGTTCGAATCCTTCCGTCCCAGCGCGGATCCACTTTTTATACTGCATTATTCCCATATAAACTATATCATAATATAAAAAAAAGTGGGGGGTGGATAGGCTATATTAATTAGAAATTTAAGCATCTGTGTCTGCTTGAATTTCATTAACAAACGATCAAGTTCCATGTTCTATAGTATGGTATTTATACTATATCTATAACAAACAGTGACAATTGTTCAGTCTATCTGATAGATATGAGAAACCTTCCCTATTTTTTTTTCGATTTTGATTTTCGTAATCTTATTAAAAAAATCAAAATTCAAATCTTAACTTACATTATTTTTTCTACATCTCATTCTCATGAAAAAAAATGGATTTCTTTCTTTTTTTCTTTGATCTATTTCAAATTTTTATTTGAAATTAGTGATGAGTCAATTCAAAAAGAAAGACTGATCTTCCTATAAAGATCAAAGGCGATGCTTTTTGTCCAATTTTCTTCAAATCCAATCAAATTAAATAATGATGTTTAATTTAAATTAAATAGTGAATTTCACTTAGAAAAATTTTTAATGATTTGGAATCTTTGAAAAAGTAGAAAATCATTTAATTTATCCTATTAAGTCACTTGAAAATGTAGATTCAAAAACTTATTCATTTTTATTTATATTAATATATATCTATAATTATTATTAATATAAATTAATATTATTTTAATTTAATTATTTTATTTATATATTTCTATATATAGATTTCTTTTTTCTTTCTATTATCTATATATTCTATTAGTAATTAGTATGTTAAATATGTTCAAAATGTTGTCTTACTAAGATTTTTTCAGAAAAATCTTGTTTCATATATTCATATATAGAAGAAAAGGTATAGATTACGATGTCTATGGACAGCTGAACCGATGACTATTCATGATTCCATGATTGAATCAATTCCATACCGGTATACCGGTTCCAAATTAGAGGAATGTTATGGTAAAACTTCGTTTGAAACGATGTGGTAGAAAGCAACGTGCGACTTGAAGGATATGACCCATTGTGGATTTTTACATCCATCATTTTAAATTTGTCTAGGAATGAGGTGCTCTTGGCTCGACATTGTTTGTTCTGTTACACTTGAACCCTTCATTTTTTGTCGGGTTGTAATGTAAATAGTCCATGATGGAGCTCGAACAGAAAGTATTAATTCATTTCTCAGGGGCAAGGATCTAGGGTTAATGCCAATCAACTGGAACAACTTCGTAAATATATGGAAAATTGAAAGGATCCAATTCGAGCAAGTTTCCAATTCAAAAGCAAAACTTGTTGAAATTGATCCAAAATTTTCGATTCAACGTGTATCATGCTAGAATCAACCATCCATAGGATTCTTTGATAGAAAGAAATCAAAAAGGGTATGTTGCTACCACTTTGAAAGGATTAAGAAGCACCGAAGTAATGTCTAAACCCAATGATTAAAAATAAGAATAAAGGGTTTAAAAACAAGGAAACACCCTTTGTAATTGTTAATTCTCTCGATAGTCTCAATAACTGGATCCGACTAAAGAATCCAAATAGAATTTGAAATAGTTTAACCGGGATAAACGAAAGGGAGTAAAGACTACTCAATAAATGAAATTGACTAAAGATTTTCCTTTGAGCTATTTAAGAGTTATCCGATTTGAGTTATGAGTACGAACTGTTTCTTTTTCATTTTTCAAGAAGAAAAAGACTGAAATCATAGTCTAATTGATATTCATTTTATAGGTCCATTTGTCATTTAATTTATTATTTATTAGAATTAGATACATAGGCAAAACTTCGAATTAAATCATTTTTTCTCGAGCCGTACGAGGAGAAAACTTCCTATACGGTTCCAGGGGGGGTATTGTTCATCTATATCTATCCCAATGAGCCGTCTATCGAATCGTTGCAATTGA